AATGATGAGCCTGATTAAAGGACTATCGTGATAGGATAAAATATGTAGTACTCACTACCTTCATTACATCTAATAGAATCAAACTATCACCATCAAGCATCAAAAGCTAACGTGCACCGTACACCAAGATGTAAAAATAAGTCTCACCATAGAAAAGTAAGCTAAGACAAGCTAATGGGTTCATACCCCATAAATAGAGTATAAACTCTCTTCTCTGATGCCCAGAAACTCAACCAAAATCCTTCTACTAACTACCTTAGTGGGAGGTATACTAGTATCTGTCTCCTCCAACTCATGACTAGGAGCATGAATAGGTCTGGAAATCAACCTGATATCTTTTATCCCCCTAATATCTAACGTCAAAAACATGTACAACACAGAAGCTTCACTAAAATACTTCATTGTACAAGCACTAGCCTCAGCAACCCTAATCTTCATAGTAGTAATGAAAGCAATTATAGAAGATTTATTCACATTCGAAAGAAGCACATATACATCTATAATCATTTGTACCCCCCTCCTGTTAAAAAGCGGAGCAGCCCCCCTCCACTGATGATTCCCAGGAGTAATAGAAGGATTAAGATGAGAAAATTGTGCACTACTAATAACAGTCCAAAAAGCAGCACCATTGATACTAATATCATACCTAATTGAAATCAATGGATTCACAATAAGAATTATTATACTATCAACAATTGTAGGATCGATCGGAGGATTAAACCAAACCTCAATACGAAAGATCTTAACCTATTCATCCATTAACCACACAGGGTGGATACTAATTGCACTAACCATAAGAGAAAATTTATGAATAATATACTTCGCAGTTTATTCAACACTAGCACTAACAGTTGTATCAGCCATCAAACTATCTAGAACATCTTTTATCAACCAAACCATATTAACAAACAAAGAAACCACACTAATAAAATTCATAATATTTACATCGCTACTCTCTTTAGGCGGGCTGCCACCATTCCTTGGATTTCTACCTAAATGAATCGTTATTCAAGCCATAATTACAAATAATATAGCCCCGCTAGCAACGATTGTAGTAGTAACCTCATTAATCACCTTGTACTACTACTTAAAAATCTCCTACTCAAGATTCATAATTCTAAATACAGAGCCAAAATGAAATCTAAAACTCCACAAAAATGAAATAACAAAAAATATAACAGCAATAATCCTATCATCAATCTCCTTAACAGGAATAATAATTTGCACAATCATCACCAACATCAACTAAATGAAGGCCTTAAGTTAAAAAGCAAACTAATAACCTTCAAAGCTATAAATAAAGGGCTTCCTTTAGGCCTTGGTAAGTATCAACTCACCCCTACAGAATTGCATTCTGTAATCACAAAATGAATACAAGGCTTCCTAAAAAGAAATTATAGTGGAAGAGTAACGTAAACACTCCTAAATAGATTTACAGCCTATCGCCTACTTATCAATCTCAGCCATCCCACTAATTTTCACCCGATGATTCTTCTCAACTAATCATAAAGATATTGGAACCTTATATTTTGTATTTGGAGCTTGATCAGGAATAGTCGGAACCTCCCTAAGAATACTTATTCGAACAGAGTTGGGCCAACCAGGATCTCTAATTGGAGATGACCAGATCTACAACGTCATCGTCACAGCCCACGCCTTTGTTATAATTTTCTTCATAGTTATACCAATCATAATTGGTGGATTCGGGAACTGATTAGTACCCCTAATACTAGGTGCACCAGATATAGCATTCCCACGAATAAACAACATAAGATTTTGACTACTCCCCCCATCCTTAACTCTTCTTCTCACTAGTAGAATGGTGGAAAGCGGTGCAGGAACAGGATGAACTGTTTACCCTCCTCTTGCAAGAGGAATTGCTCATGCCGGAGCATCTGTAGACTTAGCAATCTTCTCATTACATCTAGCAGGAGTCTCATCTATCCTGGGAGCAGTAAACTTTATTACAACAACAATCAATATGAAACCAAAGAGCATAAAACCTGAACGAATCCCTCTGTTCGTATGATCAATTGCTATCACCGCCCTACTACTTCTTCTATCACTACCAGTATTAGCAGGAGCAATTACAATATTACTAACAGACCGCAACCTAAACACATCATTTTTTGATCCAGCGGGAGGAGGTGACCCAATTTTATATCAACACTTATTCTGATTCTTCGGACACCCTGAAGTTTATATTCTAATTCTTCCAGGATTTGGAATAATCTCCCACATCATTTGTCATGAAAGAGGGAAAAAGGAAGCATTTGGAAACCTAGGGATAATCTTCGCTATACTAGCAATTGGATTGTTAGGGTTCGTAGTATGAGCCCATCACATATTTACTGTAGGGATAGATGTTGACACACGAGCATACTTTACATCAGCGACAATAATTATTGCAGTACCAACAGGAATTAAGATCTTCAGATGACTTGCAACATTATACGGAACTCGAATAACCTACAGAGCAGCCTGCCTATGAGCCCTAGGATTTGTATTCCTGTTCACAATAGGAGGTCTTACAGGAGTAGTATTAGCAAACTCATCAATTGATATCGTACTACACGACACTTATTACGTTGTAGCCCACTTCCACTATGTACTATCAATAGGAGCAGTATTTGCAATCATAGGAGGTTTTGTACAATGATTCCCCTTATTCACTGGGCTTACAATAAACCCAAAATGATTAAAGGCCCAATTCGCTGTCATATTCGTAGGAGTAAATCTAACATTCTTTCCTCAACACTTCCTAGGACTAGCTGGTATACCACGACGATACTCAGATTATCCTGACGCATACACTACATGAAACATCATCTCATCAATAGGATCAACAATTTCATTCGTAAGAGTAATAATATTTTTATTCATCATATGAGAAAGAATTACATCGAACCGGCCAATTCTATTCCCTACACATACAAGTAACTCAGTAGAATGACTGCAAAATTTCCCCCCTGCAGAGCACAGATACTCGGAACTGCCATCCATTTCCCTAACTAACTAAAACCAACCTCTAACGTGGCAGATAAGTGCGGTGGATTTAAGCTCCATAAATAAAGTATCAAACTTTCATTAGAAATAATGGCAACATGATTAACCTTAACACTACAAGACAGCGCATCACCAGTCATAGAACAATTAATCTTCTTCCATGATCATGCACTAATAATTATGCTAATAATTATCACAGCAGTATTTTACATAATAATCAGAATCATTCAAAACAAACAAACCAGACGATTCATTCTAGAAGGACAAATAATTGAAACCTTATGAACAATCGCACCCGCAATCATCCTAGTATTTATTGCAATCCCATCCCTACGACTACTATATCTAATAGACGAAATCCACAACCCAGTAATAACACTAAAAACTGTTGGACACCAATGATACTGAAGCTATGAATATTCAGACTTTACAAAACTAGAATTCGACTCATATATAGTACAACAAGAAGACCAACCAATTAACATATTTCGACTGTTAGATACAGACAACCGAGTGGTTTTACCAATAAACTCACCAATCCGAATAATCGTAACAGCAGCAGACGTCCTACACTCGTGAACAGTACCAGGATTAGGTGTAAAAACAGATGCTACACCAGGACGACTTAATCAGATTAGATTCTCGGTTAATCGACCAGGCCTCCTATATGGACAATGTTCAGAAATTTGCGGGGCAAACCATAGATTTATACCAATCGTAATTGAAAGTGTATCTACAAATCAATTTATTAACTGAGTATCAAAGATAAGAGAATCATCAGATGACTGAAAGCAAGTAATGGTCTCTTAAACCAGCTCATGATATCATAGCAAATATCTCTGATGATAAAGGATTAGTTAATTACATAACATCAGAATGTCAAACTGAAATAATCATAAAGATATCCTTTTATGCCTCAAATAATACCTATAGAATGAACTTTACTATACATTACGTTCATACTAACATTCCTAATATTCAACATTATAAACTACTTCTCCCAATCGCCAAGAAGACAAAGGAAAATAAAAGAACCTATTAATATCCACAAAACAAACTGAAAATGATAAGTAATCTATTCTCAATCTTTGACCCAACAACAGAGATTAACAACCTACCATTGAACTGAACAAGAACAGCCATTGGACTTTTGCTAATCCCAACAAGAATTTGATTAATCCCATCACGGAACAGCATAATAGTAAGCCTACTAATAAACAAACTACACCAAGAGATAAAAACAATCCTAAGAAAAGGAAATGAAAACAAAGGAAATTCATTCATCCTAACATCTCTATTCCTAATAATCCTAATAAATAACTTCCTAGGATTATTCCCTTACATCTTCACCAGAACGAGCCACCTAACCCTCACACTAACGCTAGCCTTACCTATATGAATAAGATTTATATTATTCGGGTGAATTAAAAACACCAATCATATATTTGAACACTTAGTGCCACAGGGTACGCCAACCATATTAATACCATTCATGGTTATCATCGAAACAATTAGCAATATAATCCGCCCAGGAACCTTAGCAGTACGACTAACCGCAAACATAATTGCAGGCCACCTACTGTTAACCTTGCTAGGAAATAATGGACCATCTATAAGACACACCCTATTAACTGTACTAATTATTGCACAAATCCTCCTACTAATCTTGGAAGCAGCAGTAGCAATTATCCAATCATATGTATTTGCAATTCTAAGAACACTATATTCTAGAGAAGTCAATTAATGTCAATACACGAAAACCACCCATTCCACATAGTGAACAAAAGACCATGACCCCTAACAGGAGCTATCGGAGCAATAGTAACCCTAATAGGACTAATCAAATGATTCCACCAATACGACGATAGCCTACTAGGAATCGGAGCAATCATCACTGTCCTAACTATAATCCAATGATGACGGGATGTAACTCGGGAAGGAACATACCAAGGCCTGCACACAAAGATAGTAACAAAAGGCTTGCGATGAGGAATAATTCTATTTATCGTATCAGAAGTCCTATTCTTCGTATCATTCTTTTGAGCATTCTTCCACTCAAGACTATCACCAACAATTGAATTAGGATCAACTTGACCTCCAACAGGAATTCAACCATTTAATCCCCTACAAGTCCCCCTACTAAATACGGCAATCCTACTAGCATCAGGAGTAACTGTGACATGAGCACACCACGGATTACTAGAAAATAACGCCACTCAAGCAACCCAAGGATTATTCTTCACCGTTCTACTAGGACTATACTTCACCGCACTACAAGCATACGAATATCTTGAAGCACCATTCACAATCGCAGACTCAGCCTATGGATCAACATTCTTTGTAGCAACAGGATTCCATGGACTACACGTAATTATTGGAACAACATTTTTAACTACATGCCTACTACGACACACAACATTACACTTCTCATCAAACCACCACTTCGGATTTGAAGCAGCAGCATGATATTGACACTTCGTAGACGTAGTTTGACTATTCCTATACATCTCAATCTATTGATGAGGAAGATAAAATAATATTTATCTAATACAAGAAAAGTATACTTGACTTCCAATCAAGAAATTTGTGAAAACAAGATAGATAATAATAATAGTTACAACAACAGCAACAGTGACCCTTATCTTATCAGCAACAATTATAATCCTAGCAACCCTAATCTCAAAAAAAATCAACGAAGACCGAGAAAAAAGATCACCATTTGAATGTGGATTTGATCCAAAAAACTCCGCACGACTACCCTTCTCATCACGATTTTTTTTAATTGCAGTAATTTTCATAATCTTTGATGTAGAAATTGCCCTACTACTACCAATACCAATTACTATATTAACCTCAAACATAAAATCGTGAATGATAGTCAGATCTGTATTCCTACTAATTCTCATTATTGGACTATACCACGAATGAAATCAAGGATCCCTAGAATGAAGAAACTAAGGGACTATAGTTAACAATAACATTTGATTTGCATTCAAAAAGTACTACCAAGTAGTTAGTCTCAACCCAATACAAAGCGAGAAGCAAATATTGCAATCAGTTTCGACCTGATCTTAGATAATATAACTTATCCCCGCTTTTAAACTTAACTGAAACCAAAAAGAGGTATATTATTGTTAATAATAAAATTGAATAAACATATTCCTGTTAAGGAAGTGACAGAAAAAGTGAATGCTGCTAACTTATCACTATAGCGGTTAAAATCCGTTTACACTTCTCATTTATATAGTTTAGAATAAACATTACATTTTCACTGTAAAGACAAAGAAAATCTTTTATAAATACCCAAAGGTAATAAATACCTCCTCGACATCTTCAGTGTCGCGCTCTAAAAATAAGCTATTCAAGTAAGCAACAAGAACAAACAACAAAATAACAACCCACATAACAAAAAACCCTAAAAATACCTTTAAATTATTATATTGGAACCATTGATTAACCTTACCCAAACCAAAAAGAACATAATATAAACCTTGACCGCCAAAGAACTCTATCCAACCAGAATCAAAAACCCTGGTAGCCCTATATCCAACTTCTAAAGGACTAAAAGAAACACCATAAGTAGAAAAAAAAGGTATAAACCACATTGAGCCAGAAAATGAAGAGATGTTATATAAATATATAGAAAATAACTTATCACCAAAAACAAATCCAGCAATCTCATAACCCAATCAACCACCTAAAAACACCACAAACAAAGTAAGAAACCTCAAATAATAAGGCAAACAAATTATAGAAGGAGTAGGGCAAATTAATCACATAAGAGACCCCCCACCAAAAATAGACATAACCAACAAGCCAATTATACCAACTATCATTCTATAGTTAGTCTCAATTATAGAATAAGAAGAAACAAAATTAAAATCACCACACAAAACAAAGTAAAATAAACGAAAAGAATAACAAACTGTAAGACCTGTTGACACAAATAACAAAAAGAAGCCAAACATATTCACATATCTCATAGAAAACATCTCCAAAATAAAATCCCTAGAATAAAAACCAGCCAAAAAAGGTATACCACAAAGAGCAAAATTAGAAACCATTAAACTAGAAGAAGTAAAAGGTATATAAATAGACAAACCACCCATAAAACGAATGTCCTGAGAATCTCCTATAGAATGAATAACGCCCCCAGCACACATAAACAACAAGGCCTTAAATAACGCATGAGTCAATAAATGAAAAAAAGCCAAACCAGAAAGACCGATAGAAATAGTCATAATCATAAGACCTAATTGTCTAAGAGTAGACAAAGCAATAATCTTCCTCAAATCAAACTCAAAGTTAGCTCCAAGACCCGCCATAAATATAGTCAACCCCGAAATCAATAACAAAAAAACATTCAACCAATAACCAAAAGAAGGACTAAAACGGATAAGAAGATAAACCCCTGCAGTAACCAAAGTAGAAGAATGCACCAAAGCAGACACAGGAGTAGGGGCAGCTATTGCCGCAGGCAATCAAGAAGAAAAGGGAATCTGAGCACTCCTAGTTATAGCAGCCAATACAATAAGAAAAGAAATCAACTCCATTTCAAAGGAACTAGATAAAAAATCCAAATAATAAATAAAACTCCAGCTACCAAAATTAATTATCCAAGCAATAGCCATTAATAAAGCAACATCACCAACACGATTAGATAAAACAGTCAACATACCAGCACCATAAGACCTCACATTCTGATAGTAAATTACCAACAAATAAGAAACTAAACCCAAACCGTCTCAACCCAACAAGATACTAATCACATTAGGACTAATAATTAAAAACATCATAGAAACAACAAACATCAAAACCAACGAAATAAAACGAATAATGTTCAAATCACCATACATATAATCATCTCTATAAAGAATGACCAAAGAAGAAATAATAAAAACGAATCCTATAAACAACAAGGACATCCAATCAAACAAGAAAGTCATAATAACAGATCTACCATTTAATGTAATAATATTCCAATCAATAAAGTAAACCAAATCATTTATAATAAAATAAGAACCCAAAACACAACAAGCCCAACCCAACAGAAATAAAAAAACAAATCTAACAAAACAAATAGACATAAGCATAAATCTAAAATACATAAATATATCATCGGCACCACAAACCAACATTTTCCTCTTAAACTATTTAGATAATTAAACCCAAAAAACAGTAACATCCGCCTTCAAAATAATTAGATTTAAAGGAAACCAATGCAAAAACAACAACAAGAATTCACGAACATAGCCCAAAGAACAAGAATAAACCCCAGAATAAATAGATCCATGCTGACTATAAGAATACAAATAAAGGGTATAAGCAGCACTAAAAAAAGACAGAAAAATCAAAACAAACATAAGACATCACGACCAAGAAACCAATCTACTCAACAAACCAATCTCACCCAAAAGATTCAAAGAAGGCGGAGCCGCCATATTACAAGATCTCAACAAAAATCACCACATAGCCATTCTAGGCATCAAGTTTATCAAACCCTTATTAATTAAAAGACTTCGTCTACCAAAACGTTCATAAGAAATATTAGAAAGACAAAAAAGACCAGAAGAACACAAGCCGTGAGCCACCATTAAAGCAAAAGATCTACAAACCCCTCAATAATTTAAAGTCATAATACCACCAATAACCATACTCATATGAGCCACAGAAGAGTAAGCAATTAATGACTTCAAGTCAGTCTGTCGTATACAAAATAAGCTAACAAATAGACCTCCAACCAAACTCAAAACAACCCAAACAACACCAAAAACAAATCCAAACTTAAACAATACAGGGAAAACACGAAGAAGACCATAACCACCCAGCTTCAACAAAACACCAGCCAAAATCATAGAACCAGAAACAGGAGCTTCAACATGAGCCCTAGGTAACCACAAATGAACCATAAACATAGGCATCTTAACCAAAAAAGCAAAAACCATACAAATATAAAATAACCCACCGACCAAATACTCATTTCTACTCAATAAAAATAAACACAAAGAACCCAAAGAATTATAAATAAATAAAATACCAACCAGAAGAGGAAGAGAAGCTAACAACGTATAAAACAATAAATAAATCCCAGCCTGAACACGCTCAGGCTGATACCCCCAACCCAAAATTAAAAACAAAGTAGGAATTAGTCTACTTTCAAAAAAAATGTAAAATGAAAGTAGACTAATTCTTCTAAAAGTGCAGTACAACAAAATAGTAAGAATAATAATAACAAAAAGAAAGAACCCAGAAAAATAGTTTAAACGATAAACAGACTCGCTGGCCAAAACCATAAGAACACAAATCCACAAACTAAGAAGAATAAGACCATAAGAAATTAGATCACAACCAAAGATATAACTTAAACCACTTCAACAAAAAAAATAAGGAAAGAAAAATAAATAAACAAAAGAGATAAAAAAAATTATAGAACAAATCAATCACCAAAACCCAGAAAAAAGACACAAAGGGGTCAAAAAAACCAAGAAACAAAGAAACCTTAACATTGAAGAACTCTATAAGATTGAAAGTAATCATTACCGTGTCTACGAATCATAGAAACCAAAATAGATAAACCCAACGAACCCTCACAAACAGAAAAAACCAAAAAATAAACAACAAAAAATAAACTATAATTAAACCTACACAAATAAAAATAAATAGAAAAATAAAGAACCAACACAATAAACTCTAATCTCAACAAAGTAATTAATAGATGCTTCCGTCTAGAGGAAAAAGCCCAAATACCACAAAAATAAGAAATAAAAAAATATAATCACATTGGCATTAAATAGTTTTAATAATTTAACAAAAATATTGGTCTTGTAAATCAAAAATAAGGAACAACCTTTTAAAACTTCAGAGGAAAGGTATTAGTACCATTTCATTAATCCCCAAAACTAACATTTTAAATAAAATACCCCCTGACATAACAAAACTATTTATATCAATAAGAACAACAACAAGACTGATATTCACACAAATAAAACACCCCATAGCCATAGGACTAATATTACTAACACAAACAATTATAGTATGCTTAATTAGAGGAACAATATACAGAAGCTTTTGATTCTCATACATCCTATTTATAATCATAATTGGAGGAATATTAGTCCTATTCATATACATAACGAGATTAGCATCAAACGAGATATTCTCACCATCAAATAAAATATTAATAACCTCCTCAATCATAATACCCATCCTAATATACATAATACCAACACTAACAAACAACAAAGAAATAAATACACACAACACAATAATAGAAAACGAAATCACAACCACAACAACTGTCATATATAATCAAATAATAGGAACAATAACAACAATACTAGTAATTTATATACTTTTAACACTAATTGTAGTCGTAAACATTATTAACGTATCCAAGGGACCCCTACGACACACAAGATAATGAACAAACCTACACGAAATAAACACCCTCTATTTAAAATTGCAAATAACGCCCTAGTAGACTTACCAACACCATCAACAATTAGAGGATGATGAAACTTTGGATCACTCCTAGGAATCTGCTTAGTAGCACAAATTGTAACCGGACTATTCCTAGCTATACACTTCTGCCCCAATATTGATGCCGCCTTCAGTAGTGTAAGACACATTTGCCGAGACGTAAACTACGGTTGACTACTACGAACCCTCCACGCAAATGGAGCATCCTTATTCTTCGTATGTATTTATCTACATACAGGACGAAACATATACTACGGATCATACAACTTCATACACACATGGTCTGTTGGAGTGGCAATCCTATTCCTAACTATAGCAACAGCATTTGTAGGATACGTACTACCATGAGGACAAATATCATTCTGAGGTGCAACAGTAATTACAAACCTCCTTTCAGCAATTCCCTATGTAGGAAAAGAAGTAGTACAATGAGTGTGAGGAGGATTTGCAGTAGACAACGCCACACTTACACGATTCTTCGCACTACATTTCCTTATACCATTCGTAATCGCAGCAATAGCATTAATTCACCTATTATTCCTTCACCAAACAGGATCAAATAATCCATTAGGATTAAACAAAAACACAGACAAAATCCCATTCCACCCATACTTCACAGTAAAGGACGCCTTAGGGTTTACACTAACCCTTATAGCTTTGACCATACTAACTCTAAAAGAACCTTATATACTAAGAGATCCAGACAACTTCACACCGGCAAATCCCCTAGTAACCCCTGTCCACATTCAACCAGAATGGTACTTCCTATTTGCATACGCAATCCTACGATCAATCCCCAATAAACTAGGAGGAGTAATTGCACTAGCCATATCAATTGCAATCTTATTCATCATGCCAACAAACAAGTCCAAATTCCGAGGAACCCAATTCTACCCAATCAACCAAATCATATTCTGAACAATAACAAACACCGTAATCCTATTAACATGAATTGGAGCACGACCAGTAGAAGACCCTTATATCTTAACAGGACAAATCCTAACAACAATATACTTCATATATTATGTGTTAAGTCCACTAACAACAAAAATATGAGACAAAATAACAAATTAAAGTTAAAAAGCTATAGACAAAGCCTAATGTCTTGAAAACATTATGAAAGAAGTTTAAATCTTCTATTAACTTAACATACTTAAATTAATACACTATAATAAAGAGAAAATAAAACACTTAACACCAATAAAAAACAAAAGGTAATTTAATGAAAGAGGCAAAAATCTCTTCCAAGCCAAATACATCAACTTATCATAACGAAACCGAGGTAAAGTACCACGAACCCAAATAAACATAAAAGAGATAAAAGCAAGCCTAATGTAAAAAAAGAAAGAATAAAGATCACTACCCAAAAAAATAATACAGAATAACAGTCTCATAAATAGAATACTCGCATATTCAGCCAAAAAAATCAAAGCAAAACCACCACTACCATACTCAACATTAAATCCTGAAACAAGCTCAGATTCACCTTCAGCAAAATCAAAAGGCGTACGATTAGTCTCAGCTAAACAAGAAATAAATCAAATAAATGACAAAGGAAGAGAAAAGAAAATCAACCACAAATAAACTTGAAAAAAATAAAAATAAGCCAAACTATAACTACAAATCAAAATAACAAAAGAAAGTAAAATAAAAGCTAATCTTACCTCATAAGAAATAGTTTGAGCTAAAGCACGAAGCCCACCCAATAAAGAATATCTAGAATTAGAAGACCAGCCAGCAATCATAACAGTATATACACCCAATCTCGTGCAAGCCAAAAAAAACAGCAACCCTAACTCAAACGAAATAAATCCACTTAAATAAGGAACCAACAACCAAACCAACAGCGAAAGAAAAAAACCAAAAATAGGAGAAAGATAATAAATTAAATAATTAGAAACAATAGGAAAATACTGCTCCCTAGAAAATAATTTAATAGCGTCTCTAAAAGGCTGAAGAATACCAATAAATCCAACCTTATTAGGACCTTTACGAATATGAACATAACCTAAAACCTTACGCTCCAATAAAGTAAGGAAAGCCACCCCAACCATAACGAAAATCATTAACAACAAAAAAACAACAACAAGAAAAAAAAGATCAAACATATACTACTTGTAAAATAAAAACTTTACATTAATAGATTCTAAATCCAATGCACTTATCTGCCAAAATAGTATCACATTAACAAAAACCAATATGACAACTGAAATTATTCCAAATATCCGGTCCTCTCGTACTAAGATATAAAACAACTTTATAGATAGAAACCAACCTGGCTCACGCCGGTCTGAACTCAGATCATGTAAGATTTTAAAGGTCGAACAGACCTAATCACTTTCAGCTCCTGCACCGAAAATTAACCTTAATCCAACATCGAGGTCGCAAACCCCCCTGCCGATAAGAACTCTCAAGGAAGATAACGCTGTTATCCCTAAGGTAATTTAATCTTATAATCAAAATAAATGGATCAAAAGAAATATAAATAAATATACAATAAAAAAGAGGAGTTAAATAAATTCCTCCCATCACCCCAACAAAACACTCATTTCCACTCAATAAAAATAAAACAAACAATACAAAAATAAAAACAAATGTCAAACTCTATAGGGTCTTCTCGTCCCATAAAAACATTTAAGAATTTTAACTCAAAAACCAAATTCAATAAAACAATGCCTCTAAGACAGCTCATGTCTCGTCAAGCCATTCATACCAGATCACAATTAAAGAACTAATGATTATGCTACCTTTGCACGGTCAAAATACCGCGGCCCTTCAACAACAAGTCAGTGGGCAGGCCATACTTCAAAAACTAACAAGAAAAGATGTTTTTGTTAAACAGGCGGACATAAAAATCTTTGCCTAATTCCTCAAAAGCAATTAACACCTTATTTTAAAATAACAAAACAAATATAATTTACTAATTACACAATAATTACCAAACAGACCAAAAATAAAGAAAACATTTCAATAAACAACTTAAATAACAAAAAAATCAAAAAAAGAACAAATAAAATTTTAACATAATCAAATAGAAAATCACCATAAAATCCACAAAACTAAATTCAAATCAAACCAATTATAAGGATAAAACAAGGAGCTAGTCCCCCTTAATCTTAACATCAAATAAAAATAAATAAACCAACAATAGAAATTAAATAAGATGCATGAATTAAATTCATTTCTTGAAAAACCAGAAACCTCTAAAGACGAATAACATTTCACTACCAACCACCTATTATTAATACTAATGAAACAGTAACTAACATAAGCCATTAACTCCTTCAAAATCGGGAAATAAAAAATAAATAATAAAATTCAATGAACCCTGATACACAAGGTACGACAAACTAAATCAACTTTCAAATAAATATTAAACCCACTCAACCCCTCACAGTACAAATAACCTATAGCAAAAAAAATTAAATCAAAAAAATACAATAACAAAATAATACTTTACCAACAAATAAATACACCACAAAAAATAAAACAAGATAATCAACAAATATCAGACCATGTCGAATTGCACGACACAATAATTCAGCGTAAATGAAAACTCAACTAACAGAAATGATCTGATAATCAATCCAGCCGCACCTTCCGGTACAACCACTTTGTTACGACTTATCTCATTATAATAAACGAGAGCGACGGGCGATGTGTGCATATCTCAGAACCAATTATCATAATAACAATCTACAAATTATTACAACCAAATCCAATTTCATGCCAATATTAAAATCGACAATCCAAAAACAAATAACAATGTAATCCATCATCCACTTAAAAACAAGCTGCACCTTGACCTGAAATATATCAAAATAAAGAAACCAGAAAATTAACATAAACCCTAAAAAGATAATCAATAAACGGCGGTATACAAACCATATAATCAAATAAGTAAGGTCCAACGTGGACTATCGATAACGGGACAGATTCCTCTAGACGGAATGAGATACCGCCAAATTCTTTAAGTTTCAAGAACATAACTAATACTACTCAGGTACAAAAAATTAACATTCCAAAATAATAGGGTATCTAATCCTAGTTTAAAAATAAAATTTCATAGCCTCCAAACATAAATCAAGACAAACAAAAACAATAAAAATTTCACCTAAAAATTACCTAACCAAAGTCCACAAATAAACATATAACTATCTTTAATACCAAACCCGTTCAAACGCTTCCAAGGTATAACCGCGGCTGCTGGCACAAAATTTAACCGAAACTAAAATGCATTGCTAAATACAAGAATACTTGATCAACTAATAATAACTAATGAGAAATACAACCAACTAAACATCACTAACCCATCTAGAACCAGCTTAAAACTCACGCACAAACTTACATATAGAACAAACAAAAAATGAACGAAAAGCAAGAATAAAACTCTTCTAGTATCAAACAAACAAAGCAACATGGTACAAATTACAAAAAAACTAATAAAACCCCATGAACATAAATT